CCTTTTCTTTCATTTAACCAAATGTTATTGTGAACTTGTATAGTTCACACTCCTTAGTTTAGCTCTACCAATCAGTAATAGTTCTTTTCACAAAAGGGTTATCCATACAGTGACGGCATTTAATTATGAAAGTTGGCTAGGTAGCTGACCTTGTTAGTCCGTTCTTTCAAGAATAGGAACATAACCTTTTTGCTTCTTTATAGTACTCTTTCCTCCGCTTAATAGATAACTATTTGCTACCAATGGGGAATTACTTCTCATCTCAAACTGAGGTGATTGGATTTGCACCAATGGAAACCATAAATTTAATACACAAAAATATAGGTAGATGATGAATCTTTAGCTTTATAGATAGTAAATAACGCCATCCTATCTATCTTTATTCCTTGGTATTGGTGATTGGTACTTGAAAAATTGCTGTATTTATTTTGTTTGAACTCATGATCTAAACGAGTCGCACATACACCCGAGTACATGTTCCCCGTCGTTGAGGGCACCCCCTAAGTGCGGGGGATTTCGTGATATTTCGTATTGGCTGTCTTGTGTTTCTAATAAGTTGTTTAATTGTCGGCATATCATACATATATATAATAAAATAGGTTGGTTTAGATCGATCTTAACCTGATTTATTGATTATTATGAATTATTTACATTCAATATCAAATCACGGAAAAATAGAATTATGTAGGGAATCATATATTTAGGCGAAATCCCCAATAGTTTCATTTTCGACCGCTACAAGGTCAACAATGCCATGAGCTTGGGCTTCTGTTGCTGACATAAAAACATCTCTCTCCATGTCTTCGGATATAACCCATAAAGGGTTACCTGTTCTTTGTACATAAACCTTTGTGAGGGTTTCGCGAAGTCGGAGTAGTTCTTCCGCTTCCAAGATAAATTCCCCTGCTTGTGCCTCATAAAAAGAACTAGCAGGTTGGTGAATCATAACCCTGATAATATTGATCTAACATCATGCATGAACGGTTCTTCTATCTTGAAGAATTGGATTAAAGTAAGGACTAAAAAAAACAAGAAAAAAAATAGAATTGAACGACGGACCGTACAGGCACCTTTTGTGCATTGCATACGGCTCTGCAATGGAATTTCCTTTTCCCCCTTCTATTTTTTCGAAGAAAAAAAAAAGAATCCATCCGATCTAGATTGTTGAATGATCCATTTACCACCCTTCCTTTCATTCATATTGTAATGTAAAAAAAAATACTATGATGGTTCTGTTGCTTTCTATATTTATCTCGTCTGTGATTTAGCAATCCCAAAGTTTCTTTTTTTTTCGTACTCTTTTCTTCGTAAGAGAAATATCAGAAAAAGGCTTCTGGTATGGAAGAAAACGGTTTGTGACGCTGAAATGCACTCCCAACATAGAAGATCAAGTCGGAAATAACCTTTTTTCATACTACTATCTCGATAGAAAATATCGTGTTAGAAAAAACAATAATAGTTTGTTCATATCGAACTCGAAGTGCCATGCTATTATTACCTATTATTCATATTCAATATGGCGAAGGCATAGTCTTCTTCTTCTTTTTTTTTTAATAAAAACTCATTGGCGCCAAGCATGGGGGAATGCTAGACGTTTGGTAATTTCCCCTCCGACCAGAATGAAGGATCCCATTGAAGCGGCTAATCCCATGCATATTGTATGTACATCGGGCGAAACAAATTGCATAGTATCATAAATAGCGATTCCTGGTATTACCCATCCACCAGGGGAATTTATAAACAAATAAAGATCCTTAGTATCATCTTCTATACTGAGATATACCATGAGACCAACAAGTTGATTTGAGATCTCGCTATCAACTTCTTGTCCTAAAAAAAGTAATCTTTCTCGATAAAGTCGGTTGATTAGGACAAAATTATATCCCTTTTGAACCGTACGTGCATCTTTGGATGCATACGGTTCAAAAAAATTGCGAAAATAAAGAATCAATGTATCGATTCCAATCCTATCTCTCTTTTTTTTAAGAGATTCCTGCTTTTCTAATGAAGGGGCTTTTTCTCCCATTAAAAAAAGAAAGAGTTTTTACCCCTTCCCTAAAAAAAAAGAATTTACTGAACTTATTTAATTAACCTCTCATTGATGTATTGTTTCGTCGAGATTTAAATCACGATGTCATTTTCTTGTTCCTGAATGGGCCCTTTGAATTCTTTTAGGTTCATGTTCTACTCCGGGGAAAGATTTATCCGAATTCTAGTTGTACATATAGGACAAATGATCTCAGTACCACTTCTTTTTGCTACGAGTTTTTTTTTTTCAATTCGTTTCATGTCTCCAAAAAACTATTCAATGTATTTATTATAATGGTTGACATGGCAGTTTAAGAGTGCTTCTCTAATTAAATAAATAAAATAGAAGAATCTTCTATGCATAGCTACAAGCGGTAATTCTACATATATTACTATTACCCATTTGGTATTTTATGAGCAGAGCCTGGATACTCTATTTTTTTAGTCCAAGTTAACCATAAATTCTTCTAATTAAGAATATTGCTCTTCAATCTAAATTAATCTAATTTAACTTCACGCTACGCATGATTGAAGAATCAATCAATACAATATTTCTTGGGCGAAAAAGAGGATATCTCGATCGGGGGAGAAAATGGGGAAATTCCATATGACCCAATATGTCTGACAAGTCGCACTATACGTCAACCCAAACTGCATCTTCCTCTCCAGGACTCCGAAAAGGTACTTTTGGAACACCAATGGGCATTAAATTAAAGAAAAAATTTAAGTACTATACTTCACTTTAATATGGAAACGTAAGAATGAGTTTATTGTCTTCTTCGAAGGTTTTTAGAGAAAGATAGAATTAAGAAATTAAAATCTTAATGAAGAGATAGATCGTTCAAATAATAAAAAGGATCCATACATTCATTCCCCCAAAATAGGACTAATGCTCCCATTGCGTATTGGTACTTATCGGGTATAGAATAGATCCGCTTCTCTTTGTTCTTACGAACAGAATTCAGCCGTTATTTTCAACGGAATACAATAAAAAGTAACCTTTTCTCATACAGAATTCGCTGAAAAGATTAGGTAAATAGTATAAGTCTATTGCAATGCGATAAAGTTACATAGTGTCTATTTTTCTTTGAGAAAGGGGTATTTCCATGGGTTTGCCTTGGTATCGTGTTCATACTGTCGTATTGAATGATCCCGGCCGATTGCTTTCTGTCCATATAATGCATACGGCTCTAGTTTCTGGTTGGGCCGGTTCGATGGCTCTATATGAATTGGCGGTTTTTGATCCCTCTGACCCTGTTCTTGATCCAATGTGGAGACAAGGTATGTTCGTTATAGCCTTCATGACTCGTTTAGGAATAACCAATTCATGGGGTGGTTGGAGTATTTCAGGAGGAACTGTAACGAATTCGGGTATTTGGAGCTATGAAGGCGTGGCCGGAGCACATATTGTGTTTTCTGGCTTGTGTTTTTTAGCGGCCATCTGGCATTGGGTGTATTGGGACTTAGAAATATTCTGTGATGAACGTACAGGAAAACCTTCTTTGGATTTGCCCAAAATCTTTGGAATTCATTTATTTCTCTCAGGAGTGGCTTGCTTTGGCTTTGGCGCATTTCATGTAACAGGCTTATATGGTCCTGGAATATGGGTGTCTGATCCTTATGGACTAACTGGAAAAGTACAATCTGTAAGTCCAGCGTGGGGGGCGGAAGGTTTTGATCCTTTTGTTCCCGGCGGAATCGCCTCTCATCATATTGCAGCAGGTACACTGGGCATATTGGCAGGCCTATTCCATCTTAGTGTCCGTCCGCCTCAACGTCTCTACAAAGGATTACGTATGGGCAATATTGAAACTGTACTTTCTAGTAGTATCGCTGCTGTTTTTTTTGCAGCTTTTGTTGTTGCTGGAACTATGTGGTATGGTTCAGCAACAACCCCAATCGAGTTATTTGGTCCCACTCGTTATCAGTGGGATCAGGGATACTTCCAGCAAGAGATATATCGAAGAGTTGGTGCCGGACTAGCTGAAAATCTAAGTTTATCGGAAGCTTGGTCTAAAATTCCTGAAAAATTAGCTTTTTATGATTACATTGGTAATAATCCGGCAAAAGGGGGATTATTCAGAGCGGGCTCAATGGATAGCGGGGATGGAATAGCTGTTGGATGGTTAGGACATCCCGTCTTTAGAGATAAAGAAGGGCGCGAGCTTTTTGTACGTCGTATGCCTACTTTTTTTGAAACATTCCCGGTAGTTTTAGTAGATGGAGATGGAATTGTTCGGGCAGATGTTCCTTTTCGAAGGGCAGAATCAAAGTATAGTGTCGAACAAGTAGGTGTAACTGTTGAGTTCTATGGTGGCGAACTCAATGGAGTCAATTATAGCGATCCTGCTACTGTGAAAAAATATGCTAGGCGCGCACAATTAGGCGAAATTTTTGAATTAGACCGGGCTACTTTAAAATCTGATGGTGTTTTTCGTAGTAGTCCAAGGGGTTGGTTCACTTTTGGGCATGCTTCGTTTGCTTTGCTTTTCTTTTTTGGACATATTTGGCATGGCGCTAGAACCTTGTTTAGAGATGTTTTTGCTGGTATTGATCCAGATTTGGATGCTCAAGTGGAATTTGGAGCATTCCAAAAACTTGGAGATCCAACTACAAAGAGACAAGTAGTTTGATACAAGACTGCTCTGGTATCTTTATCCTCTATCTCTATTTTTTTCTCGGGTACCCGAGAAAAAAATAGAGACTTGAATCAACTTCTTTTCGTTGATTCTTTTCCCTCTTTTTTTATGGTATGGTAAATGATCTCACTCAATCAAACGAATAGATGTGAAAGCTATAATTGTAAACCACGATCGAATCTATGGAAGCATTGGTTTATACATTCCTTTTAGTCTCGACTTTAGGGATAATTTCGCTATCTTTTTTCGAGAACCACCTAAGGTTCCGACTAAAAAAATAATGAAATAATTTTTCATTATAGAAACTGAAGTAATGGGCCCTCATATCAAGAGGCTCATTACTTCAACAAGTCTAGTCTCCGTGTTCCTCGAATGGATCTCTTAGTTGTTGAGAGGGTTGCCCAAAAGCGGTATATAAGGCGTACCCCGTAAAGCTTACAAGTAAACCTGATATGAAGATGGCGACTAAGGTTGCTGTTTCCATTTTTAGAAAATTTCAAGATCACAATGGATCTACGATAAGATCGTTTATTTATTTACAATTACAACGGAATAGTATACAAAGTCAACCGATCTCAACCAATGATTAAATAGGATTTATGGCTACACAAACCGTTGAGGGTAGTTCTAGATCTAGGCCAAGACAAACTACTGTAGGGAGTTTATTGAAACCATTGAATTCAGAATATGGTAAAGTAGCTCCGGGCTGGGGGACTACACCACTTATGGGAGTTGCAATGGCTCTATTTGCAATATTCCTATCTATTATTTTGGAAATTTATAATTCTTCCGTTTTACTGGATGGAATTTCAATGAGTTAGGTTTATAAGAACTATGAACCTCTAGTTTTTCAATCAAAAAAAATTTTATTTAAAACTTGGATTTATAGACCTTTTTGGTAGTTCGACTGTGGTATTTCTTTTTTCGGTATTTCCGGAATATGCGCGTGTGACTTGTTATAATTGATCCTATTGATAATACAGAGAACGGCCCTGTCATCTCTATTAAGATGATTCCACCCCGTCGGATATTTATTCTAATATCTGGAACACGGAATATTATAGAAAAAAGTAAGAAAAAAAATATTCTAACTATGATTCATATCTATTATTTAGACCTCGCAACCGGACTAAAATAAATTTCAGATGGGTATTTCCTAAATTAAATAATTTTTCTTTCTTTAGACTTATGAAATTTATTTTATCTCAAGAACAACTTCTTTCTCTAGATTTTGTTGAGTCATTACATCCACTCATTGAAATTGAATAATTGATGATCAAATGGTTTTTACTCAAAGAACCCTTTTATTTAGCTTGGGATTAAATCATCGTGGTTCTTGTATGAATCTGAGGTTTTAATTGATTTATAGGGTCTTAACAAGGGAATTCCTATCAACAGTAAAACAAAAGTCGACCCGCATTACGCACAAAAAACAACAAATTAAATAACAAAAACAAACAAAAATAGGAAAGAGAAGATTCAAGAGGCCTGGAACGATCAATATAAAGAAAAAGAAAGGTGTACGAGCTAACTTGATATTTTTGGCATTAGCATCACAAAGAAGAGATTTCGGATTTTTTTTACTTCCTACCTTTGGCACAAATTGCATCGAGCAGCTAAGAAGTTTTGAACTTTCTATTGCATATCCGTCAAAATAGGTATTTGTGTGTTTCTGTTTGAGCCGTACGAGATGAAATTCTCATATACGGTTCTCGGGGGGGGTCCTCTCGGATTCCCTATCTCAATAAAGTATATGATTGGTTCGAGGAACGTCTCGAGATTCAAGCGATTGCAGATGATATAACTAGTAAATATGTTCCTCCTCATGTCAACATATTTTATTGTCTAGGAGGAATCACGCTTACTTGTTTTTTAGTACAAGTAGCTACGGGTTTTGCTATGACTTTTTACTATCGTCCAACTGTTACGGAGGCCTTTTCCTCTGTTCAATACATAATGACTGAAGCTAACTTTGGTTGGTTAATTCGATCAGTTCATCGATGGTCAGCAAGTATGATGGTTCTAATGATGATTCTGCACGTATTTCGTGTGTATCTTACAGGTGGGTTTAAAAAACCCCGCGAATTAACTTGGGTTACAGGTGTGGTTCTGGCTGTATTGACTGCATCTTTTGGTGTAACTGGTTATTCCTTACCTCGGGACCAAATTGGTTATTGGGCAGTAAAAATTGTGACAGGCGTGCCTGACGCTATTCCTATAATAGGATCTCCTTTGGTAGAGTTATTACGTGGAAGTGCTAGTGTGGGTCAATCTACCTTGACTCGTTTTTATAGTTTACACACTTTTGTATTGCCTCTTCTTACTGCCGTATTTATGTTAATGCACTTCCCAATGATACGTAAGCAAGGTATTTCAGGTCCTTTATAGTTATAGCTTTATTTTATAGAGAAAACAGATCATAGATATTTGTCATTTCTGATATATCCTATCGGGAAGGAACAATAGTATTTCATTGCTACAAATATGTATTATTGAAAAAATAAGACATGTTTTTTGATACTTCTCTTCAACTCCGAAGTAGTTTAGTTCTTATTTGATAAGAATAGTTGAAGTGGATTCTCCGAAGAGAGGATGGATGGATTATGGGAGTGTGTGACTTGAACTATTGATTGGGCCATGCCGATATATTATTTTATCCGCCACGTTGAAATTCACAACCAAACGTGTCTCCGCATCCAACCACCACGTAAATCCCCCTATGTAGCATAGGATAGGCCGGTTCGCTTGAGGAGAATTTTTTCTATGATCATGTCCGAATTATGTCATGCATGAACAGGCTCCGTAAGATCCTGTAGAATAAGTGATGTGGCACGATCCAATGTTTTATCTATCCCACTTACTTATTTATAGTATGGAAATGCATTCATTTCCTCTGCATCGACCTCGATCTATAATATGATACTATCGGAGTGAAATAAGAGATCTAAGGAAGAACAGAGGCTAGACTTTATTAGTAACAAGTAAAGACTTTGTATGTAAGAAAATCGAGATGTTGTGGGGAAAAAAACGAATAAAATAAAAAAGACATGAGACAGTCCAAAAAGCCCTTGATTATGATCAAATTTTTAAGCTTACTTGGATATTGAGCATTTATCTGTAAGAACTAAATTATTTGCACTGAATATGAATAGTTGCAACTTCAGAAATGGGACCTAGTAAATCCTTTATCACTTACATAGAATCATTCTATTTTATATGTGTGGATATCTATAAAATATAGATTTTCTATCAATCTATTTCTGTAATTCTTTTGAATCTTGCTCGAGCCGGATGATGAAAAATTATCATGTCCGGTTCTTTCGGGGGATGGATCCATAAGAATTCACCTATCCCAATAACAAAGAAACCTGACTTGAACGATCCTGTATTAAGAGCTAAATTGGCCAAAGGGATGGGGCATAATTATTATGGAGAACCCGCATGGCCCAATGATCTTTTATATATTTTTCCGGTAGTAATTCTAGGTACTATTGCATGTAATGTCGGCTTAGCAGTCCTAGAACCATCAATGATTGGTGAACCGGCGGATCCATTTGCAACTCCTTTGGAAATATTGCCCGAATGGTACTTTTTTCCTGTGTTTCAAATACTCCGCACAGTACCCAATAAATTATTGGGTGTTCTTTTAATGGTTTCAGTACCAACAGGATTATTAACAGTACCCTTTTTGGAGAATGTTAATAAATTCCAAAATCCATTTCGTCGTCCAGTAGCTACAACAGTCTTTTTGATCGGTACCGCAGTAGCTCTTTGGTTAGGTATTGGAGCAACATTACCTATTGATAAATCTCTAACTTTAGGTCTTTTTCAAATTGATTCAACTGTGAAATACCAATACCACGATGTAGGTATCTAGGGAATAGTCGCTTCTAAAGTGAATCCTCCCTAGATACCTTAATTTTATTATGATCTATTTCGCGAAAATACGAATTATGTGTCGAAGATAAAAAATGAAGTTTTTTTTTTAATAAAAAAAGAATATGAAAAAATTTCTTTAAAATGAAAACTTATTCTTAGGTAAATGGATTGCGAAATGTTTCTGTAGAGTGTCCAATATCCGTTTTACATCTTCTGTACGAAAATATTCAATTCTCATAAGATCCTCCTGACTGTTACTCAAAAGGTCCAATAATGTATGTATATTGGACTTTTTGAGACAATTATAGGCCCTAGGAGATAGTTCTAATTGGTCAATAAAAATACATTTCAATGGAATTCCTTTTTTGTTTCCTAAGCTTAGGTAATCCATTTTGAAAGGTAAAAGGAATATGAAAAAATTTCTGTAAAATGAAAACGTATTCCTAGGTAAATGGATTGCGAAATGTTTCTGTAGAGTGTCCAATATCCGTTTTACATCTTCTGTACGAAAATATTCAATTCTCATAAGATCCTCCTGACTGTTACTCAAAAGGTCCAATAATGTATGTATATTGGACTTTTTGAGACAATTATAGGCCCTAGGAGATAGTTCTAATTGGTCAATAAAAATACATTTCAATGGAATTCCTTTTTTGTTTTTCCTTAGCTTAGTTAATCCATTTTGAAAGGTAAAAGGAAGTAGAGTAAACCTTTTTTTATTTTCCTCGAAATGAATGTTCCTTTCCTCCGCATGCAGAAAAGGAATAAATAAATTAATCAAATTACGAGAAGCTTCATAAAGTGCTTCCTTAGGAGTTAAACTTCCATTCGTCCATATTTCTAGAAAAAGTATTTCTTGTTTTTCATTTCCATTTCCATAAGAATGAATACTATGATTTGCATTTCGAACAGGCATGGATACAGCATCTATGGGATAACTTCCGTTTTGAGAGTTATTTGTGGGGTTCATACGGTATCCGCGATCTCTATTGATTTGTAATCCAATACGCAAATCAATTGGTTCCGTCAGGTTAGCTATATGCTGTGTTGTGTCAACTATTTCCACGGAAGGCGGTGAGATGATATCTTGAGCGGTTACGTATCTAGGACCTCTAACGCAAATGGATGCGTCTCTAACTCCATACAGATTACTTCTCAATACAATTTCTTTCAAATTTATTAAAATTTCATGTACCGATTCCTCAATACCTACTATCGTAGAATATTCGTGTGGCACTTTCTCAGATTTAGCACGTGTGATACATGTTCCTTCTATTTCTCCAAGTAAAGCCCTTCGCATGGCAATACCTATTGTATCGGCTTGCCCTTTCATGAGCGGGGACAGAATGAAACGACCATAATAAAGACGCGTACTGTCTACTCTTGATTCAACACATTTCCACTGTAGTGTTCGAGTGTATCCTGCTATTTCCTCTCGAACCATACTAATATTATTATTTGATCAGATCATTGAATCGTTTATTTCTCTTAAAATACATTTAATTCTTTTTTTACACACGTCTTTTTTGGGGAGGTCTACATCCATTATGTGGCATAGGTGTTACATCACGTACGAAACTTAATAGTATACCACTTCTACGAATAGCCCGTAATGCTGCGTCTCTTCCGAGACCAGGACCTTTTATCATAACCTCTGCTCGTTGCATACCTTGATCTACTACAGTACGAATAGCATCTAAAGCGGCTGCTTGCGCAGCATAGGGTGTTCCCCTTCTTGTGCCTTTGAATCCAGAAGTACCGGCGGAGGCCCAAGAAACCACTCGACCTCGTACATCTGTAACAGTTACAATGGTATTGTTGAAACTGGCTTGAACATGAATAACTATTCTACGTCCAGTCTTACGTAAATTAATACGCCCATTCCTACGTGAACCAATTCTTTGTATAGGTTTTGCCATATTTTATCATCTCATAAATATGAATCGGAAATATATAAAAAGATATGGAGATATCCATTTTATGTTAAAACAAATCTTTTATTTTTACATAACCACTCTTTGAGAAACTTTAGAAAGATTATCCTTGTCTCTGTTTATGTCTCGGATTGGAACAAATCACTATAATTCGTCCGCGCCTACGGATCAGTCGACATTTTTCACAAATTTTACGAACAGAAGCCCTTATTTTCATATTTCTTACTCCTTAATTTAATTTTGAATCTATTCCTTGGAAGAAAATAAGTCTCTTGTTTTTTTTTTCATTCCAGGAAACTTTTCCAGGAAACCTGCTTCAAATTTTATCTTTGATGAAAGGGATTTTTTTCAAAAAGAATCTATCTAATCGTTCAAATCTTTGTTCCGAAGTCTATAAATTATACGTCCCCTGGTTGAATGAATAATATTGCCTTATTTTTATTTTGATTCTATCCCCCGGCAGTGTTTGTAGCAAACTGCGTCGTATCTTCCCCGAAATATAACCTAGAATTAGATCTTCATTATATAAAATATAAACGGATTCGGAGAGCATACCATTGGGAAATGATTCAGTAATTAAACCTTCATGAATAAGTCTCTTCTCTTGACTCATTTTTTTTTTCATTCCAGGAAACCTTTTTGAAGTATCAACTAATGGAGGAAGAATTATATAACTCACCTTTCCTCTCTATTTCACAAATAGGAAGTTAGAGATAAAATTAGGATACCAGAGGAGGATCACCATATATAACACAAAATTTCTCCTCCAATTTTTTCTAGTCTAGCTTCTCGATCTGTCATTATGCCTCGAGAAGTGGAAAGAATTACAATTCCCATTCCACCTAAAATCTTAGGAATTTTTTTATAGTTGGAATAAATTCGTAGACCGGGTCGACTTATACGTTTTAAAATCGTTTTATATATTCCTTTCCTAGTTCTTTTATGGCGCAAGGTTGAAACCAAGAATTTTTTATTACTTTCCTGATGTTTCCGAACATTTTCAATAAACCCCTCTCGTAGGAGTATTTTAACAATATTTTCGGTGATATTTGTGGATACTATTCGAACCGTTCCATTTTTACTCATGTTAGCATTTCTTATAGAAGTTATTATATCAGCAATAGTGTCTCTGCCCATGACGAATTATAATTATTGGTGCTTCCTAATTTTGATATAATCTTTTATTTGAATACTTCAAAGTATTCATTATTTAATTAAATTTGAAATTTATTATTAAATTAATTATTAAATTTAGTAAAAGTATATGCGTGAGACACAATCTATTAATTGGGTTTATTTCAGATATCCTACTAGAACAATATCCTAATTTGATCTATGACTATGAGTCTTTATAATACCTCGGGAGCTAATGAAACTATTTTAGTAAAATTCAACTGTCTCAATTCCCGAGCAATCGCGCCAAAAACTCGAGTTCCTTTTGGATTTCCTTCTTGATCAATGACAACCGCTGCATTGTCATCATATCGTATTATCATACCGTTGTCGCGTTTGAGTTCTTTACATGTACGTACAATTACAGCTCTTATTACTTCTGATCTTTCTAGAGGCATATTGGGCACTGCTTCTTTAATTACAGCAACAATAACGTCACCAATATGAGCATATCTATGATTACCAGCTCCTATGATTCGAATACACATTAATTCTCGAGCTCCACTGTTATCTGCTACATTCAAAAGGGTCTGAGGTTGAATCATATCATTTTTATTTGAATTTTTTATTTCAGTGCAAAGAATGAGGAAAAAGAAGAAATAGTATTTGTCTAGAAATAAAGAAACTCGTGGTTGTTTTTTCATCCCTTTTTTATATTTAGTTCTACATCCCTATCCTGAAATAACAAATTGAGTTTTTATAGGCATTTTGCACGCAGCTATTGAAATTGCTGCTCTGGCTACAGTTTCTGAGACTCCGCCCATTTCGTAAAGTATTCGACCGGGTTTAACAACAGATACCCAATATTCGGGAGATCCCTTTCCCGACCCCATACGTGTTTCTGCGGGCCTTACTGTAATAGGTTTATCGGGAAAAACACGTACCCATATTTTTCCACCACGACGTGCATATCGTGTCATTGCTCTTCGTCCTGCTTCTATTTGTCTAGCGGTAATCCAAGCGGGTTCAAGTGCCTGAAGAGCATATCTGCCGAAGCAAATATGATTACCCCGGCAAGATATTCCTTTCATTCTTCCTCTATGTTGCTTACGAAATCTGGTTCTTTTGGGGTTATAGTTGATGGTTTTTTCCCACCTCTACTACAGAACCGGACATGAGAGTTTCTTCTCATCCAGCTCCTCACGAATGAAAGGATTCGATAATATTACAGATGCACATGTATTTAATAACTAATACATTAAATTAAGTAATGGGATTTATTGATATTATATTTCATTTATTAGATTAAGAAGCCGTATATACGGTTAGATTTTTCTATTTCTAGATATAGATAATGTTTCTTTGTTTATACTGGATCCTTATTTTTTTTTTTACTTTTCTTTTAATAAATTATTGAATCAAGACAATATTGGAATCCAATAAATAAGAAATAAGGGTTTCGCGGGCGAATATTGACTCTTTCCTTTTCCTGCTTTATTCGTAGGATCAATCCACAACCTCTCCGAGTAAAAAAAAATTGTTCTTGGTTCATTCCGCCATCCCGCCTGCTCAATCATTTGGATTCTTTTAACTAGAATCCTATATAGTCACAGGTTTCGTCGTTCCTATAGCTTCTCCATTAATGATTAGGCCTGAACTCTGCAATGGAGCTCTCAACAAAATCTGTTTCCGAGTCAATCCCCTCAGTTTCTATTAACCGGAAGCTCTTTATTATTTATATATCATTTATTATTTATATATCAATCGATACAATATTAAACAATATTATTATTTATATATCATTTATTAAACAATATTAAAACAATATGAAATTAATGCTTTATTACACTGCCTTTTATTTATATGAGGTAATTTATAGACCATACATATTGGAATTATATATCATTGATATTTTTATTCTCTCTTTCTATCACCTTTCCATTTATCCGCATCCCTTTATTTTTTTTTATTCAAATCCACAATCATATTTTTTTGTTATGGAACAATTCCAGTTGTTACAACTATATGACTGGATTAATCATATAGTGACTGTTTTTGGGATCTCGACAATATGAAGCAATAAGTTAGTTATTAGTTTTTAAGTTTTTTTTTTTATTTTTTTTATAGTAGTTGTAGTTATTGAATTAATATTAGGGATCAATCTTTTTTTGATCCTACTAAAAACTATAAATAAAAAACTAACGAGTCACACACTAAGCATAGCAATTATAAATAAAAAAAAAAAGTTAATTTATTTTTTATTCAACCTTATAGAATTCGAATTATTTTATTTTTTTGATTTAACAGAAAAACATAAAAAGTTTATACTTTTTTGTTCTATATATCACTATATTACTGGATAGAATGACAAGATAAATAAAGGTCTATTATTCTTCATCCACAAATATCCAAATTTTGAGGCCTAGTACTCCATGGATAGTTCGAATTGTATAGGAACAATGATCAATTTTAGCGCGAATTGTTTGTAGAGGAACCCTACCTTCTCTGATCCATTCGACACGTGCAATTTCTTTTCCGTCAATACGTCCTGCAATTTGTATTTGAATTCCTTTTGTATCTGTTTGTTCAGTTAATTCAATAGCTCTTTTCATTGCCTTTCGAAATGAAACTCTATTTCTTAATTGAGAAGCCATATATTCTGCAAGAATATTGGGGTCTCCATAAGGTTTTTCTATTCGTGTGATAGCAATGTTGATTCTTCGGTTCACAGAACGAAATTCTTTTTGTACATTCATCTGTAATTCTTCGATTCCTCGTGTTTGGCCCTCTATTAATAAATTTGGGAATCCAATATGAATTATAACCTGGATTAAATCAATTCTTTTTTGAATTTCTATACGTGAAATTCCAATTCCTTCGAAACCTGAGGATATTTTTTTATTTTTTTGTACATAGTTCTTTATACAATTCCGTATTTTCTCATCTTCTTGTAGACCTACAGAAAAATTTTTTGGTTGTGCGAACCAAAAGGAATAATGATTTTGGGTTGTACCAAGTCTGAAACCAAGCGGATTTATTTTTTGTCCCATATTTTTTATTATATTATCTTTCCATCTATTTTTTTCTAAATATGAATCTAAATCTTAAATTCATCGAAAGATAATTTTGATTTATCTTTTAATACAATTGTTATATGACAAGTTGGCCTTTTTATCGGATAACTACGTCCTCGAGCTCTAGGCTTTAATTTTTTCACAAAAGAACCTCCATTGACTTCGGCTTTACTAATGAATAAATCGGTTTCGTTCAAACCCATATTATGACTAGCGTTTGCTGCTGCGGAATAAACCAATTTTAAAATGGGATAAGATGCTCGATAAGGCATAAGTTCCAATATCATAAGCGTTTCCTCATAAGAACGCCCGCGAATCTGATCAATTACTCGTTGCGCTTTGAAAACAGACATACATATATGTTGAGCTAAAACTTTTACTTCTCCACTCGAATTTGAGTTCTTTTTCTTTATCATAAGGTTATCTCCCGCCAATGAATGATAAGTATCTATTTTTTTTCCAAATTAACGACGAGATTTATTATCGTTTCTCGCATGTCTCGCGAAAGTCAGAGTCGGCGCGAATTCTCCCAATTTGTGACCTACCATACGATCTGTTATATAAATAGGTAAATGTTCCTTTCCATTATGAATAGCGATTGTATGGCCAATCATTTTGGGTATAATGGTAGATGCCCGAGACCAAGTTACTATTATTTCTTTCTCCTCCCTCATGTTGAGTTTTTCAATTTTTCTTGATAAATGATTAGCTACAAAAGGGTTTTTTTTTAGTGAACGTGCCACAGCTGATTACTCCTTTTTTTACATTTTAAAGATTGGCATTCTATGTCCAATAGAATATCTCGATCTAAGTATGAAGGTAAGAATAAATACAATAATGATGAATGGAAAAAAGAGAAAATCCTTTAGCTAGATAAGGGGCGGATGTAGCCAAGTGGATCAAGGCAGTGGATTGTGAATCCACCACGCGCGGGTTCAATTCCCGTCGTTCGCCCATCACATTATTTCAAATTCAAAAAATTCTATTTTCAATATTCCTATTTACGGCGACGAAGAATAAAACTATCACTATATTTTTTCCTTTTCCGACTTCTTCTTCCAAGCGCAGGATAACCCCAAGGAGTTGTGGGTTTTTTTCTACCAATTGGGGCTTTCCCTTCCCCACCTCCATGGGGATGGTCTACAGGGTTCATAACTACTCCTCTTACTACAGGACGCTTACCTATCCAACACTTCGATCCGGCTCTACCCAAACTTTGTTGATTCACCCCAACATTACCCACTTGTCCGACTGTTGCTAAGCAGTTTTTGGATATCAAACGGACCTCCCCGGATGGTAATCTTAATGTGGCTGATTTACCCTCTTTTGCGATCAGTTTCGCTACAGCGCCCGCCGCTCTAGCTAATTGTCCACCCTTTCCAAGCGTGATTTCTATGTTATGTATGGCCGTGCCTAAGGGCATATCGGTTGAAGTAGATTCTTCTTTTAAAAACCTCTTCCCAAACTGTACAAGCTTCTTCCAAAGCATACGGCTTTCTAGATGTATATGATGATATCTAGACAGATGGATCTTTATCTTATATGAATCGTATGATGAAGTACCACATGAGTGGATATATAGGAATCCAAATCTGCCGAATCACTCATGTATGATCTTCTACATCCTAGGTCTCCCCGTTCCATCATCTGGCTTATGTTCTTCATGTAGCATTCAGACCGAATGACTCTATGAAATTACGTCGATACTTCCACATATTACGGGTAACGTAGGAGACATCTCTATTTTTCCCCGGGGGGATCTTTATAATTACCACTGCTTAGCTTTCAATTCGCCTCTGACCATCAAATTAAATGTGAATAACCCGTCCTCCTCTCTTTGAAACAAGGGGCGCTTCCGGTTCTGTGCGTGCTTCAAACAATTTTGTCTTCTCCATATTACCATATCTCTAGAGTCAATAATTTTCTATGAGGAACTACTGAACTCAATCACTTGCTGCCGTTACTCAACAGTTTTCTGTTGAGGTCTATCCCATAGAGGTACTCAAATTGGATCAGTGATTGATTTCTAGGTTTCATCGTAAACCTAATTGGTTACTTCCAATTACGTAAATCAATAGTTCAAACCGCACTCAAAGGTAGGGCATTTCCCATTGATATAGGGACTTCTGTACCAGAAATAATGGTATCTCCAATTATAGCCCCTCTGGGGTGTAAAATATATCTTTTCTCGCCATCCCCATAATGTATGAGACAAATGTATGCATTTCGATTAGGGTCATATTCTATGGTTACGATTCTACCAGATATGTCTTTTTCATTCCGTCGAAAATCGATTTTACGGTATAGACGCTTATGACCTCCCCCTCTATGTCTTGCGGTAATGATTCCTCTGGCATTACGACCTTTACCACAATGATGCTGTCCACAGATCAAATTATTTCGTGGATTGGATTTCATTTGACTGTCTATGGCTCTATTACGTGTGCTCGGGGTAGAAGTTTTGTATAAATGTATCGCCGTGTTATTAAGTATTTTGCTTTAAGTTCTTTTCTCTATAAGAGGTGGAATAGAATAACCCGGTTGAAGCGTAATGATCATACGTCTGTAATGCATTGTATGTCCCATAATAGGTCCTATTCTTCTACCCTTTCCTGGGAGTCGATGACTATTCATAGCTATTACCTTGACACCAAAGAAGAGTTCGACCCAATGCTTTATTTCTGTCCTAGTTGATCCTGATTCGACATTAGAAGTATATTGATTGTTCCCCAATAACCGAATACTTTTTTCTGTAAATACTGCATATTTGATTCCATCCATAACTCCATTTTCTTCCCTATGAGTTCCAGTATCGATAAGAATTCTAGTTCTTACTGTTCATATGTTATGGTATGAATATACCATACCAATTCGTTATGTATGGATGATGAGATTCCATTGATACAGAGCCAATTCCAATAGACTTATTGAACGTTCCCATTGGCGTGCATCCAGCAGGAATTGAACCTACGAATTTGCCAATTATGAGTTGGGCGCTTTAACCATTCAGCCATGGATGCTTAACAGGGCTCATTGTACATCGTGAATAACCAAATTCCAATTGAAATGAAATCTTTAGGAGGAATCAATGAAAATCTTTAGGAGGAATCAATGAAACGATATCAATTCAAATCCTGGATCTTCGAATTGAGAGAGATATTGAGTGAGATCAAGAATTCTCACTATTTCTTAGATTCATGGATCAAATTCGATTCAGTGGGATCTTTCACTCACATTTTTTTCCACCAAGAACGTTTTATGAAACTCTCTGACCCCCGAATTTGGAGTATCCTACTTTCACGTGATTCACAGGGTTCAACAAGCAATCGATATTTCACGATCAAAGGTGTAGTACTGCTTGTAGTAGTGGTCCTTATATCTCGTATTACCAATCGAAAGATGGTCGAAAGAAAAAATCTCTATTTGATGGAGCTTCTTCCTATACCTATGAATTCCATTGGACCCAGAAATGAGACATTGGAAGAATCTTTTTGGTCTTCCAATATCAATAGATTGATTGTTTCACTCCTGTATCTTCCAAAAGAGAAAAAGATTTCTGAGAGTTGTTTCATGGATCCGCAAGAGAGTACTTGGGTTCTCCCAATAAATAAAAAGTGTATCATGCCTGAATCGAACCGGGGTTCGCAGTGGTGGAGGAACCGGATCGGAAAAAAGAGGGATTCTAGTTGTAAGATAGCTAATGAAACCGTAGCTGGAATTGAGATCTCATTCAAAGAGAAAGATAGCAAATATCTGGAGTTTCTTTTTTTATCCTATACGGATGATCCGATCCGCAAGGACCATGATTGGGAATTGTTTGATCGTCTTTCTCCGAGGAAGAAGCGAAACATAATCAACTTGAATTCGGGACAGCTATTCGAAATCTTAGGGAAAGACTTGATTTGTTATCTCATGTCTGCTTTTCGTGAAAAAAGACCAATTGAAGGGGAGGGTTTCTTCAAACAACAAGGAGCTGAGGCAACTATTCAATCAAATGATATTGAGCACGTTTCCCATCTCTTCTCGAGAAACAAGTGGGGTATTTCTTTGCAAAATTGTGCTCAATTTCATATGTGGCAATTCCGCCAAGATCTCTTCGTTAGTTGGGGGAAGAATCAGCACGAATCGGATTTTTTGAGGAACGTATCGAGAGAGAATTGGATTTGGTTAGACAATGTGTGGTTGGTAAACAAGGATTGGTTTTTTAGCAGGGTACGGAATGTATTGTCAAATATTCAATATGATTCCACAAGATCTATTTTCGTTCAAGTAACGGATTCTAGCCAATCGAAAGGATCCTCTGATCAATCCAGAGATCATTTCGATTCCATTAGAAATGAGGATTCAGAATATCACACATTGATCGATCAAACAGAGATTCAGCAACTAAAAGAAAGATCGATTCTTTGGGATCCTTCCTTTCTTCAAACGGAACGAACAGAGATAGAATCAGATCGATTCCCGAAATGCCTTTTTGGATCTTCCTCAATGTCCCGGCTATTCACGAAACGTGAGAAGCAGATGATTATTCATCTGCTTCCGAAAGAAATCGAAGAATTTCTTGGGAATCCTACAAGATCAATTCGTTCTTTTTTCTCTGACAGATGGTCAGAACTTCATCTGGGTTCGAATCCTACTGAGAGGTCCACTAGAGATCAGAAATTTTTGAAGAAAAAACAAGATGTTTCTTTTGTCCCTTCCAGGCGATCGGAAAATAAAGAAATGGTTGATATATTCAAGATAATTACGTATTTACAAAATACCGTCTCAATTCATCCTATTTCATCAGATCCGGGATGTGATATGGTTCCGAAGGATGAACCAGATATGGACAGTTCCAATAAGATTTCATTCTTGAAAAAAAATCCATTTTTGGATTTATTTCATCTATTCCATAACCGGAACAAAGGGGGATACACGTTACACCACGATTTTGAATCAGAAGAGAGATTTCAAGAAATGGCAGATCTATTCACTCTATCAATAACCGAGCCGGATCTGGTGTATCATAGGGGATTTGCCTTTTCTATTGATTCCTACGGGTTGGATCAAAAAAAATTCTTGAATGAGGTATTCAACTCCAGAGATGAATCGAAAAAGAAATCTTTATTGGTTCTACCTCCTCTTTTTTATGAGGAGAATGAATCTTTTTATCGAAGGATCAGAAAAAAATTGGTCCGGATCCACTGCGGGAATGATTTGGAAGATCCAAAACTAAAAACAGCGGTATTTGCTAGCAACAACATCATGGAGGCAGTCAATCAATATAGATTGATCCGAAATCTGATTCAAATCCAATATAGCATCTATGGGTACATAAGAAATGTATCGAA